TTAACAAAATAAAATTTCGAGAAAAATAATCATCTAAGACGCCCTATTTGAAGCATCCCTGATGTAAATCAGTCAACATAAAAAGCAATATCTTTTGGATAGAAACCTAAAAAAAATACATAGAAGAACTTGCGTCCAATAGGATTTGAACCTATACCAAAGGTTTAGAAGACCTATGTCCTATCCATTAGACAATGGACGCTTTTTTTTCACATTTCTTTCTTTTTGGCTTCTGGTTTGGTGTTCTTAAAAAGATGATATTTATGGGGGTAGAATCTACGGAATTCTATATTCAATCTTAAAGATACACTCATAATAGAAAAATATTCTATTATGATAGAATATAGGATTAATGATATTGAATATCAAAATATTCTTTTTATATAGAATACTATATCATTTTAGTAGAGCGGGTAGCGGGAATCGAACCCGCATCGTTAGCTTGGAAGGCTAGGGGTTATAGTAGACGTTGATTCATCATTGTTAACGTCTCTAATTCAAAACCGAACATGAAACTTTGATTTCATTCGGCTCCTTTATGGATGTATGAATAAATATCAAGATTGAAATAAGACCTGAATAAAAACAAAAAATTGTTGAACCATAACATCTATGTCAGCTGTCTCTTTGAATGCATTCAAAGAGATTCGGCTTTCTAGACAATCCCCTCTGGAATATAGAATAGGGTATTCTAACAATATTCTCTTAGTTACTTCGTTCTCTATTTCTATTTGATGTAATAGAATCCTTAGGAAAAGTTTTTTTCTTTCTACCGAGCTAAAACTAAAAAAAGTTTAATGTCCTTCGGAAACTAAAGACATCCTTATTTAATAGATAAGCTATTTTGCTTTAATCTTTCTTCTTTCTATTTCTAGAATAATAGGGAAAGATTGAAGATTTAGTTACGATTCGAACTACACTTTTCTATCTTTATCCATGGATCCTTTATCCATACGCATAGTTATTGGGAGTCTTGATCCAATAAAACAAATTGTGTTTCGCTATTTGAAAATCCAATTTTCAAAATTTATCAAAAATTTGAACCTTGGACTCAAATCACGAGAATTTCGATTCTTCCTCGACTCCTTCTTAGTGAATTGATAGGTAAAGGAAAGGATTCAATCCTTTTAAGAAAAAAAGTTTTTGTTCGGAATATGAAGCAAATCCGAGGGACCCCTTAACTCTAAAAGGGATTACTAAAACGAATCACACTTTTACCACTAAACTATACCCGCTACAATGCCATTATTGTGTATAAATAAATCTTTTGTCGAATAAGAAGGTAATCAGCGTAATCAGAATCAGAATAAGAGATAGAATCCGAAAATAATAATGAAAATGATAGCATAGGTGTGTTTTATTTTTTTTATTAGAACTAATCGTGTTTATTTCAATAAATTAGTTAAAGAGGACTCCTAATTATTAATAACTCAATAACAAGTTTCTTTCAGTACAGTACCTCTATAAGAGGAGGGGGAAGAAAAAAGGAAGAAAATAAAGAATATTATTAATAGTCGAATTAGATTATTAAGTCGATTCTAATTAATAATTATGATATAATAATAAATCAGGAAATAAAATAGAATAAAATAGAAGTCAATAATTCAAAAGACTAACGAAAAAAATTAAACTTTGATTCTATATCCTAGAATCAAAATTGTCCTTTTATTGATATTTCATTCAATAAAAAGAATTTTGTTAAACATTTTTTTGTAATATATATGATTTGGTACAAAAGAAGGCCTGGCTAGGTATGAACCAAGCCAGGCTAAGAAAATAAACAATATATTTCGACAGAAGAAATATTTTTTATTTTCTTTCTTTTTTTGAAAGAATTCTTTCGACCCTTGTTTTTTCAATATCTATATAGATAGAATAGATTTTATCTAATGTGAATAGAATTCTAATCTAAAATCTAATTTTAATAAAGATAACGAGAAATAAGGAAAGAGAGGTTTTTTTTCTATCTTACTTTTGGAAAGTAAGATTCAAAATTTCAAATTGGGAGAGATGGCTGAGTGGACTAAAGCGTCGGATTGCTAATCCGTTGTATGAGTTTTTCGTACCGAGGGTTCGAATCCCTTTCTTTCCGTTTTTGTTGATGAATTGATATTTGATCTTTTTTTGAAATTCAAAAATGGAAATTCAAAAATGTACAATAAAGTCCTTTTTTTATTCGTCACGCCCGGGATTACGTCCTGGATCATTAGATAGGAATCCAAAGATAAAGAGAGAAACAAAGAATATCACTACTGTGTAAACAAAGAGTTTGAGAGTAAGCATTACACAATCTCCAAGTCATTTTTTGAAAAAAAAAAAGAGAGAGAATAGATTATCCTTTTTTCTACCACATATCCTATTTCGACACCAATAAACAAAACGGTTTCCAGACAAAGAACTCAAAAATGTATTTGCAATAAAAGTGGGTTGATCTCAAAAAAAAAAAAAATTCTTTACTACCCCCTATTAGGGGGCTCAAAAGGGGGTTTCACTAAATCAAAGAATGAAATAAATTCAAAAGCAAAGTTTCTAAAAAGAATCAAAATGAGAAAAGAATTCCAATTATCAATTGTTTGAATCGAGGGTTCATATTATAAAGTTTATCGAATAATTATTAGCATTTTCTTTCTCGGATAAATAATGTCTAGTACATTACTCAACATCTTATCGAAAACTTACAGCAGCTTGCCAAACAAAGGCTAATAGAAAAAACAGAAGGGGTATTACTGGCATAATATCTACGATAGGATTCAAAAAAGCGTAGGCCTCTGGCAATTTGACTACTAAAAAACTACTTGAATTCAAATAAAGGGTGAAATGAAAACAGAAGTAGATCAAACTAAAGATATTAAGCATAATAAACATTTTTTTACTGTATTGAACTTGGAGATAATTTAATTTTGATTGAGTTTTATTGGATATCTGTTAAAACAGAAAAAGAAAACTAAAAATTTTTTTTTGAAAACTCACCCAATTTAAAACCGTTTGATTTTCGAAATAAAAGAATAGAAGAAATCGTATTTTAGACAATATTTTAATTCAATTCTATCTAATGATCAATAAATTCATTTTTCTCTCGCGCTCTACGTGTCAAAATCCTCGGAACAATCGATTTTTTGATTGGAATTGACGAACAACCAGTACTAATACTAATGTTTATTAGTATTGATTGAACAGAAAGACAAATGGGGCGTGGCCAAGTGGTAAGGCAACGGGTTTTGGTCCCGCTATTCGGAGGTTCGAATCCTTCCGTCCCAGGGAATACCTTTTTCTATTTTATATCTAGAAAGAAAGAATATAGATATTTAGATATTTTGAGAATAACGAAAGATTGTCATAAATGGATCTGAATCAAGTTGTGATTTGGATAACATAGGAGCTATAGATTTCAAGAATTTGAAATCAATTTCAAACAAATTAACAACAGATTGAACCCCCCCCCCCGTCTCCCTCCCTTCATTCGATCTATACTCTTAGAATAGAGTATAGAGTAGTTAATATTATTATTACTTAAGCTAAAAGAAATTAGTTAGTTGAAAAGCCTTAACCTCTCATATAACTATTATAACGATTAATAATCGAACACACTCATTTCAATACCTGGTCTAATACAAATTAGATGAAATTAAGCAGATGAAATGAATAAAATAAGTTAGTAAGAAAAAATGTTATACATTATATATTTTCTTTGAACCTTATTTTTAAGTATTTGATAAAAATATCAAAATCGAATTTTCAATGTATCAAAATGTATTGGAATAATAAGTAATTCATAGATCCTATATTTCTATTTGATTCCCCTAATTTCTATTTAGTTTATTTAACTAAGCGTTATTTAACCCGCTCAGTCAGCCGAAACTACTCGTAAAAGAAAATCATGAATTTTTTTGCTTTTTTAGAAGTATTTGATCCTCTGAAGATGGAATGTGGATTCAATAACAAAAATTTATCAATTCCTAATATTCGATTTTCTAATCTTTCTGTTTCGATTTCGGATTGATAAATTGGTCTTTTTTCTTTAGAAAGAAAATCAAAAATAGCATATTGCAATTCAGTCAATAAAATAAAATGAAAAAAGAAAAATTCGTATGAAATTTTATTTTTGCTACGACTTCGTAAAAAAAGCAGTCATTCATAGAAATTGAAAAAAAAATATGCATTCCTATGGAATAACTGTAACGAACGAACAAATGACTATTCGTGATTCCATAATTGAATCAATTACATACCAGTTCAAACCCGGGGGGATGTTATGGTAAAACTTCGTTTGAAACGATGTGGTAGAAAGCAACGTGTGGCTTGACAGACGGGATCGTCCGTGGATTCTTATATCCACCATTTGAATTATAAATGTGCTCTTGGCTCGACATCTTTTGTTCTCTTACACCAGAACCTTGGTTTTTTTTTGATTGTAGTGTAAGATAGTACGTGATGTAGCTCGAGTCGAAACTATTGATTCTTTTCTCAGGGGCAAGGAATCTAGGGTTAGTGCTAATTAATAAGTTTTAACAACTTTGTAAGTATAGTGATTTTTTTACGTGGAATACTCTTTTCTATATGAATCTTTTATTTTTATAGAAAAAAAGCATAAAAGGGGGCATGTTGCTGCCATTTTCAAACGATTTTAAGTCACCGAAGTAATGTCTAAACCCAATGATTCACGGTAAAGATAAAGTATCTTGGAACAAGAAAATCCCCCTTTTTTTATTGTCTCGACAACTAGATTAAGAACGAAGGGTCAAAATCGATTTTGTTTTAATGGGGACAAAAAAAGATGGATTAGAGACTACTCAAAAAATGAAATGAATAGGCTTTTCTAATTTTCTTTTGAGCTATTTCATAGTTATCCAACTTGAGTTATGAGGAGAAAAATGTGTGTTTTTTTTCTATTGATATAAAATAAAAAAATAAAATCAAATAATATTATTTATTATTTTTTCATATTTCTTAATATTAGTCTAATTTCTTTATGGATCTATTTGACCTTGTATATATAGGCATCACTTCAATTTCTCGAGCCGTACGAGGCGAAAACTTCGTATACGTTTCTGGGGGGAGTTAGAGTTTGTCTACATCGATCCCAATGAGCTGTTTATCGAATTGTTGCAATCGATGGTCGATCCCGAAGAGAAGGAAAAGATCTGTGTAAAATGGGTTTTTATGATCCTATAAATAGTCAAACCTATTTAAATATTCCTGCTATTTTATATTTTCTTGAAAAGGGTGCTCAACCTACAGGAACTCTTTTTGATATTTTCAAAAGGGCGGGTTTTTTTTATAAATTTCGTAAGAAATTCAATTTATAAAATTCTTACGAAATTTATAAAAAAAAAGGATAAGGGGGAAATTTTTATTTAGTTTTATAACTTTTTTCTAGTAGATCCCCCTCTCCCTCCCTCTTTTTGTTTCTTAACACTTTTTTTTACCGTGTCGTTTTTATATATTGACAAGAGTCTATTGAGCAAATATAATTCGATCGTGGATAAACGGATCCATTTCCTCGCTTTTTTTTTTACTTGAAAAGATTTTGACTAGATTTTTGATTTCTTTTATTTTGATTTTTATCTGCAAAATATTCTCTTTTTTGACTCTTAAATAAATGGGAATTTCTGAAATTAATAATAATTTCAGAATTGAAAATTTTCGATGGATTTTTTGCTAGTTTGATGTTTTGATTGTGTTGTTCAATTTTATCTCTTTAGTTTGTTATCCAACCAAACATTACCAATTTTTTGTTCTTCGGGTTGCTAACTCAACGGTAGAGTACTCGGCTTTTAAGTGCGGCTAGCATCTTTTACACACTTCAATGAAGTAAGGGATTCATTCATACCTTTGGTAGACTTTGTAAGACCACGACTGATCCTGAAAGGAATGACTGGAAAAAACAGCATGTCGTATGAATAGAGAATTCTGAGAATGTTTCAGTTTTACTTTAACTGGATCGGTTCTAAAACTTGGGAGTGCGAAAAAATGAAATTAATTCAGAATCAGAATGGGGTCGAATGAATAAATGGATAGAGTTTTCCGACTTCAATTTCAGTTTTTATAAGGAAAAAGAGCAACGAGCTTTTGTTCTAAATTTGAATGATTACTCGATCTAATTAGACGTTAAAAATATATTAGTGCCCAGTACGGGGGAAGAATTCTGCTTGAGTGCATGATTATAGTATCTTATCTATTTTCGTTTTTATTAATCAAATAAGTCCTAATTATTAGTTATGTCCTATTCTGGGTTGTACATAAATGTGTAGAAGAAGCAGCATATTGATAAAGCATATTGATAAATATATTGATTTTCAAAAATCAAAAGAGCGATTGGTTTGAAAAATAAAGGATTTCTAACCCATCTTGTTTTGTTATCCTAGAAACAAATATAAACTATTTAGATTGAAAGAGAGTATAGAGAGTCTGTTGATGAGTCTACCTGTCTCCGAGATATCTAGTATTTTCTTACTATAACGCTTTGTTTTGACTGCATCGCACTATATATATCGTTTCATAATCAATAAATGGACTACTTTCTCTTTCTTTTGATTCCAAGCCAATTTCCAATGGATCAATTTCAAGGATATTTAGACCTAAATAGATCTTGGCAACACAACTTCCTATACCCACTCCTTTTTCAGGAGTATATTTATACACTTGCTCATCATGTTTTAAAGAGATCAATTAGATCTATTTGGTTAGAAAATGTGGGTTATGACAAAAGAATTAGTTCAATAATTGTTAAACGTTTAATTATTCGAATGTATCAACAGAATCCTTTGATTATTTTGGTGGATACTGATTCTAGACAAAATAGGTTTTTTTCTTTCAACAAGAATTTGTATTCGCAAATTCTATCCGAGGCATTTGCAGTCACTGTGGAAATTCCATTTTCTTTTCAATTATTCTTTTCCTTAGAAAGGAAAGAGGTAGATCAATTTCGTAATTTACGATCAATTCATTCAATATTTTCTTTTTTAGAGGACAAATTGTCCCATTTAGATTCTGTGTCAAATGTACTAATACCCTATCACATCCATCTAGAGATCTTGGTGCAAACCCTACGTTACTGGTTGAAGGATGCCTCTTCTTTGCATTTCTTACGTTTCTTTCTCTATGAGTATTGTAATTGGAATAGGTTTATTCTTCCAAAGAATTGGTTGTTTTCAAAAACCAATCCAAGATTTTTCTTGTTCCTATATAATTTTCATATATGTGAATACGAATCCATCTTTTTTTTTCTTCGTAATCAATCTTTTCATTTACGTTCAACATTTTCTGGATTCTTTTTTCAACGAATATATTTTTTTATAAAAATCAAAAATCTTGTCAAAGTATTTATTCATAATGAATTTCGGGACATCTTGGAGTTATGCAAAGATCCTTTTATGCATAAAGATCCTTTTATGCATTATGTTAGATATCAAGGAAAATCAATTCTTTCTTCAAATAATACGCCTATTCTGATTAATAAATGGAAATATTATTTTCTTCATTTATGGCAATATCATTATT